CATTATGGGTTTCGTAATAGATAGAGATAGAAAGTCAAGATCTTGAGAAAGTGTGAATCCATGGGTTTTAACTAATTCATGTAAAGATATTATCATATTTACACAATTCAATTATATGCAAAATTTATAAACCCTTTTTATGGTTAAATATTTTTTTGTTTAGAATACTTTCATTTACTTAGCTTAGTTGGTCATACAATACATAATACAATAAATAATAACATAGATTATGATATGATAGTGTGTTTGATGAAAAAACCGAAAATAGTTAGAACAATCAATATACAGAATATTGGCGATGCAACAACCGTTGTTGCCAAAGCAAGGTTATTTTTTGACTGAACTACAAAGATAGAACTCTATGATATGGAAAGACAGAGTGTAGAAGCTAAAAAGATACTGGAAGTTGCTCATCTTCAAATCGAGTTGGACCCGAAATGAAAAAAAAAAAAAAAAATAAAAAGGAGGTATCGGGCCTGGGCCGTCCGATCGAAAAGAAAGTGGGTTAAATCCTATTGAAAATAAATGATTCAAATTGAAATTATTTTAAAATCCAATTATTCTTTTTTTTTTTTCAAAAATGACTGAATTTTTTTTTTTTAGTTATACGATAGAGTTTTTATTACTTTCACTCAACTCACGAATTGCACAATGAATCTGTTGATTTGGAATCACATGACCGGTTGATGTCACATCAGAGCAATCGATTTTTTTTACTATGTAATTCTATCTTTTTTAGTGCTATCTATAATGACTGATCAATTAAGATGGAACTAAGTTAATATTGTCTACTGTCAATAGTTTTTCTTACTGTCGTATCTGGGAAAATTGAAACTTAGGTAAGTGTTTTATCAACATATGTAGTAAAAGAACATATCTAATTTAGTCCTTTCATGTCTACTATAACTAGTTATTTCGGTTTTCTATTAGCTGCTTCAACTATAACCTCAGCTCTATTGATTGGTTTGAACAAGATACGACTTATTTGAAATAAATTGAATGAACAATTTATAAAAATAAGTATTTCTCTTAAATGCCAGGTCTTCCATAGTCCCGCGGGCACGGGAATTGCCAATTCTCGGTTATTGAGATTCGCGAACAATTCAGATTAATATTTAGGGATAGATCTTACCTCTCTTTTTATTCTCTCAAACAAAAAATAGAAATGATTGAAGTTTTTTTATTTGGAATCGTTTTAGGTCTAATTCCTATTACTTTGGCAGGATTATTCGTAACTGCATATTTACAATACAGACGTGGTGATCAATTGGACCTTTGATTGAAAAATATATTTTTTTATTGACCTCCTACTCCTTTCCTTGAAAGGAGGTCAAATTTAAGTTTATTAAGTTATTTTATTGTATGTGATTCGACATAACATCACGCTCTGTAGGATTTGAACCTACGACATCGGGTTTTGGAGACCCGCGTTCTACCGAACTGAACTAAGAGCGCTTTCTTATTACAGGGGATACAACTGTAAAAAAAAAAAAAAATTTCTATGTACCCAAAAATATCTTGCAAACACCTAGTATAGTATGCAAAAATTAAAGATTATATAGCCAATTTTAAAATTTAATCAATCTCGAGTAATCTCCCGTTACTGCCCATTAGTAGAAGTAATAGGTAGGGATGACAGGATTTGAACCCGTGACATTTTGTACCCAAAACAAACGCGCTACCAAGCTGCGCTACATCCCTTTTAAAAATTGTTTTACAATGTCATTGTACAAAATCCTTGTCTTGTTTTCCACATTTTTATTTTCTTCTTGATTTTATACTTTATTTATTATATTAAAATATTGTATTTATATTATATACATCTAAAACCTAAACGCATAAAAAATTAATATTAATCGATAACACTCAGGCTTTTTTTTTAAGGACAAGAACATTGACTCGTTCATTGTACATATCCATTTTAGTTAGGAATTCTGCATAAAAATAAATATAAATTATCTTGAACTACGACATCTGCTCATATATATAATCTATGTCTATAGTTTTACAATAAACAATAAAAAGGAGGATTTTCAATGCGAGATATAAAAACATATCTCTCCACGGCACCTGTGCTAAGTACTCTATGGTTTGGGTCTTTAGCGGGTCTATTGATAGAGATTAATCGTTTATTCCCAGACGCCTTGTCATTTCCTTTTTTTTGATTCTAGTTATTGATATGCAAAAAATAAAAAAATTAGAGATTTAATTCTATGTGACGTGATTAAAAAAAAAAAAAATGTATTAAACCCAAGCAAAAAGTTGATCTAATAAAATTAGATTTGGAAAAACATAAATAGAAATGCGGGTCCAGTCTAGGATAGGAGAGGCTCCACGAAATCATAACACAGTAAAGAAGATACATAACTGAAATATTGGTATTAGTATAGGAATAATTGATAGTTAGAAAAAAATTGTATTACTTAAAATTATATATAATATTATAATATATAATTGATATTTAAATAAAATTAAATAAAAAAATATATATATTCAATCTATTTAATTTTCATTATTACTCTTAAATTAATTGAATTAATTAATATTAATTACAATGAAATCAATCTTTTTAAAATTAATTTCAAATTAGTAACTTCTATTAATTTTTTGTTCTTTTTATTTTCAGATCGAAAATAGAAAAGTTAAGTCGATCCAAAGGGGGTTCATGGCCAAGGGTAAAGATGTAAGGGTCATAATTATTTTGGAATGTACTTGTTGTTGTGCCCGAAATGGTGTCAATAAAGAATCGCCGGGTATTTCTAGATATATTACTCAAAAGAATCGACACAATACACCCAGTCGATTAGAATTGAGAAAATTTTGTCGTTATTGTCACAGGCATACGATTCATGGGGAAATAAAGAAATAGATCGAACGGAACATATGTGCAATCTTTCCATTCCAACTCAAAGAGCAGAAAGAGGAAGAACATATAACATAATCATAATATAATACAAATTATATTAAAATTATAAATTATACAAATAAAACCCCACTTTGGCCGGATCTTAAATTAATAAAGAAATAGAATTTTAGAAATAAGGAATAAACCATGGATAAATCTAAGCAACCTTTTCGTAAATCCAAGCTCTCTTTTCGTCGGCGTTTGCCCCCAATTGTCTCGGGGGATCGAATTGATTATAGAAACATGAGTTTAATTAGTCGATTTATTAGTGAACAAGGAAAAATATTATCTAGACGGATAAATAAATTGACCTTGAAACAACAACGATTAATTACTATTGCTATAAAACAAGCTCGTATTTTATCTTCGTTACCTTTTCTTAATAATGAGAAACAATTTGAGAGAACCGAGTCGATCCCTAGAACTGCGGGTCCTAGAGCCAGAAATAAATAGGCATATTCCTCAATTGACTCAAAACTCCGATTGGAATTCAAGCTCAAATGGATTGGATGTTTTGCTCGAAAAGACCCAGAATCCAGGTTTAATTCTTGTCTTATAAGAAACAAAAAAAGGGGGATAAGCAATTTTTTTTATTGAAGCATGTTCGTTCATTCCTACTACTTTTCTTATCTTAATTTTATCTCAATTTAGTTTATTCTATCTTCCCGGAGTTCATTCTCCGGGGAATTCTTGTTCAATCATTCCTGTATATTACTTTATAGTTTCCTTTATTTTATGATCTTATTGGAAATCATGTAAAGACAATTCTTATTTGATATAGCTATTTGCGCAAGTATTTTACGATTAAGAAGCAATTGCCCCTTGTACAGATTGTGTATTAATCGACTATAACTATGGAATACTTTATTCTCGCGAGTTACTGCATTTATCCGAGTGATCCACAAACGACGAAAATTTCTCTTTTGCCTGCCCCTATCTCGATGAGAGGAAACCAAAGCTCTCATTTTATGTTGAGTAATTGTTCGCGTAAGTCTTGAATGAGCTCCTCTAAAGGTTGATGCAAATACACGAATTTTTGTTCGACGTCTCCGAGCTGTATACCCTCGTTTCACTCTGGTCATTGAATCAAATTAAACTTTAATGAATAACTAATTGAATTCTCTTCTTTCAGTCATTATTTGTCCCCCCGGTCGGTTAATAACAAAACGGATTATTCCGATATATAAAATATAAATTCCAATGGCTTTTGCTACTATAACCTTCCCAACCACTATATTTTTAGTTTTATTCTTTCCAGGCCAGACATTTGGTTCACCTGGAACTAAGAAATTCTACCAAATACTATACAAAAAAATAGTGGGTTCCTTCGTTTCTATGGTTACTTCTTAAACGGTGAGGCCCTCTCTATGCGCCGGAGCCTCATCTCTCATTTAATCAAATGGTATTGTTAACTTGTATAGTTAACATTCTTGGGCTCTACCCATTAATTATACAGTAATAGGCCTTTTTCACAGTAAGAGCTATCCATACAGTGACGGCATTTAATTATGAAAGTTGGCTAGGTAGCTGACCCTGTTAGTCCGTTCTTTCAAGAATATGGGCATAACTTTTTTTTTTTTTTGTTTTGCTTCTTATCCTTATAATACCATTTCCTCCGCTTAATGGATAACCATTTGCTACCAATGGAGAATTGCTTCTCATCTCAAATTGAGGTGGTTGGATTTGCACCAATGAAAACCATAAATTCCATACACAATATACAAGAAACAATAAGGGTATATAATATATCCCCATTTTAGATAGTAAATAGCGTTCTTTTACTCTATCTATTCATTGGTATTAATCATTGATACTGGAAAAATTGTCTCATTTGCTCGAGCTCATGATCTGAACGAGTCGCACATACACCCTAGTACATGTTCCTCGACGCTGAGGACATCCTCGAAGAGCGGGGGATTTCGTGACATTTTTTATTGGCTGTCTTGTGTTTCTAATAAGTTGTTTAATAGTTGGCATGTCGGATATATCAAATTATATTATAGAATGGGTTGGTTTAGATCGATCTTAACCTGATTTTTGATTGATGATTATTTATTATTTCGATTCAATATAAGATATCAAATCGTGTCAAATTCGAATTATGGTTGAAAATAAAACGGAATCATGGATTTATACGAAATCCGAAGTATTTTCATTTTCAACCGCTACAAGATCAACAATGCCATGGGCTTGGGCTTCTGTTGCCGACATAAAAACATCTCGTTCCATGTCTTCGGATATAACCCACAAAGGGTTGCCTGTTCTTTGTACATAAACTTTTGTGAGGTTTTCGCGAAGTTTCAGGAGTTCTTCCGCTTCCAGGATAAATTCTCCTGCCTGTGCCTCATAAAAAGAACTAGCAGGTTGGTGAATCATAACCCTGATGATATTGAGATAACATCATGAATGGTTCTTCTATCTCGCATGATGGGATTTAAATTAAAGGGATAAAAAAAGAAGAAAAAAATAGAATTGAACAACCGTACAGGCACCTTTTGTGCATTGCATACGGCTCTGCAATGGAATTTACTAACCCCCTCCTCCAGAGAAGAGGGAAAGAAATAGAATCTATCCGATCCAGCCAGATCGTTGAATAATCCATTTGCCATCCTTCTTTATCATAAGAGTAAAAAAATACTATGATGGTTCTGTTGCTTTATATTAGATATTTATATATTTATCTAGTTTGTGATTTGGCAATCCCAAAGTGTCTTTCTGATATGATCAAATAAGGAAAAAATGATTTGTGACGCTAAAATGTCCTCCCGACACATAAGATAAAATCGCAAATAAAGGTTATTTCATACTACTATCTCGATACAAAATCTCAGGTTATAAAAAACAATAATGGTTTGTTCATATCGAACTCAAAGTGCCATGCTATTATTACTTAATTTTTCCTAATTCGATTATTTATATTCGATATGGCGAAGGCATAGTCTTTTTTTTTTTTTTTAACTCATTGGCGCCAAGCGTGAGGGAATGCTAGACGTTTGGTAATTTCTCCTCCAACCAGAATGAAAGATCCCATTGAAGCAGCTAATCCCATGCATATTGTATGTACATCGGGTGGCACAAATAGCATAGTATCATAAATGGCTATTCCTGGTATTACCCATCCGCCGGGAGAGTTTATAAACAAATAAAAATCCCTAGTATTATCTTCTATACTGAGATATACCATGAGACCCACAAGTTGATTGGAGATCTCGCTATCAACTTCTTGGCCTAAAAAAAGTAATCTTTCTCGATGAAGTCGGTTGATTAGGACAAAATTGTATCCCTTAGGAACCATACGTGCACCTTTGGATGCATACGGTTCAAAAAATTGCGAAAAAAAAATCAATCAATGTATCAATTCTAGTCTTCATTTATTTTTTATAACAGGTTTTTCTTTTTCTAAAGAAGGGCTTTTCTTCGATTTTTCAAAAACATGAGTTTTGGTTCCCTTTCTCTTCCTTAATCAAAAAAAATTATTGAACTTATTAAACTAACCTCTCATTGATGTATTATTTCATCGAAATTCAAATCACGATGGCATTTTCTTGTTCTTGAATAGACCCTTTCAATTCTTTTAGGTTCGTGTTCTACTCCGGGTAAAGATTTGTCCAAATTCTATTTGCACATATAGGGCAAATTATCTCAGTACCGCTTCTTTTTTTTTTTTTATGTTTCATTTCATGCTTTCCCTCAAATTATTCCATGCTATTGAATGGCAATTTGAGATCACTCCTAATAATATATAGAAAGCATAAATTAAATATAAATAAAGAATGTTTATGATACAAATAGTAATCATATATATTACCAATTTGATATTTTCTGAACGGAGCCTGGATACTTTATTTTATCGTTACAAGTTAACCATAAATTCTTAATAATATTGATCCCCAATATAAATTGATCTAATTGCACTTCACGCTCCGAATAATTGATGGTTCAATCAATATTTCTTGGGCGAAACGGAGGATATCCCGATCGGTGGAGACAACGGGTAAACCCCATATGACCTAATATATCTGACAAGCCGCACTATACGTCAACCCAAACTGCGTCTTCCTCTCCAGGATTCCGAAAAGGTACTTTTGGAACACCAACGGGCATTAAATTAAAGAAAAAAGTTAAGTACTATACTTCACTTTAATATGGAAACGTACCAATGAATTTATTGTCTTCATTTTTTTATGTTTATTCTATTTTAAACATAAATTGGATACATGGATTGGGTGAATATTTCCGGAAGAAGACAGAATGAATAAATAATTTTCACGAGCGGGTCGATCATTTGAATGATAAACAAGTATCTACGCATTCATTCTACAAAAAAAGGGGGCCCAACCCCCATTGCGTATTGGTACTTATCGAGTATAGAATAGATCTGCTTCTCTTTGTTCTTACGAACAAAATTGTTCCGTTATTTTCAATGGAACGAAATAAATCTTAACCCTTTCTCATACAAAATCTACTGAAAAGGTTAGGTACATAACATAGTATAGTCTTTTCCAATGCGATAAAGTTACATAGTGTCCATTTTTCTTTGATATTTGATAAAAAAGGGGTATTTCCATGGGTTTACCTTGGTATCGTGTTCATACTGTCGTATTGAATGATCCCGGTCGGTTGCTTTCTGTCCATATAATGCATACAGCTCTAGTTTCTGGTTGGGCCGGTTCGATGGCTCTATACGAATTAGCAGTTTTTGATCCTTCTGACCCGGTTCTTGATCCAATGTGGAGACAGGGTATGTTCGTTATACCCTTTATGACTCGTTTAGGAATAACCAATTCATGGGGTGGGTGGAATATTTCAGGAGGAACTATACCGAATCCGGGTATTTGGAGTTACGAAGGTGTGGCAGGGGCACATATTGTGTTTTCTGGCTTGTGCTTCTTGGCAGCTATCTGGCATTGGGTGTATTGGGATCTAGAAATATTCTCTGATGAACGTACCGGAAAACCTTCTTTGGATTTGCCCAAGATCTTTGGAATTCATTTATTTCTCTCAGGGTTGGCTTGCTTTGGCTTTGGCGCATTTCATGTAACAGGCTTGTATGGTCCTGGAATATGGGTGTCCGATCCTTATGGGCTAACTGGAAAAGTACAATCTGTAAATCCAGCGTGGGGCGCAGAAGGTTTTGATCCTTTTGTTTCGGGAGGAATAGCCTCTCATCATATTGCAGCGGGTACATTGGGCATATTAGCAGGTTTATTTCATCTTAGTGTCCGTCCGCCTCAACGTCTATACAAAGGATTACGTATGGGCAATATTGAAACTGTACTTTCCAGCAGTATCGCTGCTGTTTTTTTCGCAGCTTTCGTTGTTGCTGGAACTATGTGGTATGGTTCAGCAACTACTCCAATCGAATTATTTGGCCCCACTCGTTATCAGTGGGATCAGGGATACTTCCAGCAAGAAATATATCGAAGAGTTGGCACAGGACTAGCTGAAAATCTGAGTTTTTCGGAAGCTTGGTCTAAAATCCCCGAAAAATTAGCTTTTTATGATTACATTGGTAATAATCCGGCAAAAGGGGGATTATTCAGAGCCGGCTCAATGGACAGCGGGGATGGAATAGCTGTTGGATGGTTAGGACACCCTATCTTTAGAGATAAAGAAGGCCGCGAGCTTTTTGTACGTCGTATGCCCACTTTTTTTGAAACATTCCCCGTAGTTTTGGTAGACGGAGACGGAATTGTGAGAGCCGATGTTCCTTTTAGAAGGGCAGAATCCAAGTATAGTGTCGAACAAGTGGGCGTAACTGTCGAGTTCTATGGTGGCGAACTCAATGGAGTCAGTTATAGTGATCCTGCTACTGTGAAAAAATATGCTAGACGCGCCCAATTAGGTGAAATTTTTGAATTAGACCGAGCTACTTTGAAATCCGATGGTGTTTTTCGGAGCAGTCCAAGGGGTTGGTTCACTTTTGGGCATGCCACATTTGCTTTGCTCTTCTTTTTCGGACACATTTGGCATGGCGCTAGAACCTTGTTCAGAGATGTTTTTGCTGGTATTGATCCAGATTTGGATTCTCAAGTAGAATTTGGAGCATTCCAAAAGCTTGGAGATCCAACTACAAGAAGACAAGTAGTCTGATAGAATATTACTCTGATATCTTTCGTCTCCACTTTTTTTATTTGATGACATTTTGATGACATAAGGTACCAGAAAAATCGTGACTTGATTGAATCGCCATCTTTAATTCTTTCCCTTTCTTTACTATAGTAAATGATCCAAAATGAATAGGTGTGGAAGCTATAATTGTAAACCACGATCAAATCTATGGAAGCATTGGTTTATACATTTCTCTTAGTCTCGACTTTAGGGATAATTTTTTTCGCTATCTTTTTTCGAGAACCACCTAAGGTTCCGACTAAAAAATAATTTTTGATCATCTTAATTTGAAGTAACGAGCCCACCATTGGTAGGCTCATTACTTCAATTAGTCCCCGTGTTCTTCGAATGGATCTCTTAATTGTTGAGAGGGTTGCCCAAAAGCGGTATATAAGGCGTACCCAGTAAAGCTTACAAGTAAACCAGATATGAAGATGGCGACTAGGGTTGCTGTTTCCATTTCTAGATAATTTAAGGATCACAATGGATCTACGATAAGATCGTTTATTTACAACTACAACCAAATGGTATACAAAGTCAACAGATCTTAACCAATCATTAAATAAGATTTATGGCTACACAAACCGTTGAGGATAGTTCTAAATCTAGGCCAAGACAAACTAATATAGGAAGTTTATTGAAACCATTGAATTCGGAATATGGTAAAGTAGCTCCGGGCTGGGGGACTACACCACTTATGGGGGTCGCAATGGCTCTGTTTGCGATATTTTTATCTATCATTTTGGAAATTTATAATTCATCCGTTTTATTGGATGGAATTTCAATGAATTAGGTTCCTAAGGACTATAAAGTCCTAGTTCTAGTTTTTCAATAAAAAAATAAAAACGCACTTAAAACTCAGATTTCTCATTCTGGTAGTTCGACCGTGGAATTTTTTTGTTTCGGTATTTCCGGAATATGAGTGTGTGACTTGTTATAATTGATCCTATTGATAATACAGAGAATAGTCTGTCATCTCTATCAAGATGATTCTACCTCGTCGGATATTTATTCTAGTATCTGGAGCACGGAATATGAATATTGTAGAATAGATCAAGAAAAGAAATATTTGAACTATGATTCATACTTACTATTCAGTCAGACCTCGCGACCGGACTAAAAAAAAAATAAATGCAAATAGGTATTTTATAAATTAAACGCTTTTTCTTCCTTCAGACTGAATTTGGTCAACGGACACCCATTTCTTTATATTTTTTGAATTATTAATAACATCCATTCATTGAAATTGAAATTGGATAAGTGATGATCAAATGGTTCTTACTCACAGAACCTTTGCGTTTAGCGTGGGCTTTATTAAATCATCGTGGTTCTAGTATGAATCTGAGGTGTCAATTGATTGACAGGGTCTCAACAAGGGAATTCCTATCAATAACTAGTAAAACAAGAGTCAATCTGTATTATTACACAAAAAAGAACAAATAAAAAATAATAGGAAAGAGAAGATTCAAGAGGCCTTTATTTTAACAATTAACATAAAGAATAAAGAAGAACGAGGGAGCCAACTTGAGATTTTTGGCATTATCATCACAAAAAAGAGATTCCGGATTTTTTTTTTTTTTTTTTTATTTGGTATTTTTGGGGCAAATTGAATCAAGTGGCTAATTTGAATTTGAACTTTCTATTACATATCCGTTAAAATCCGTATTTTATTTGTGTTGTTTCTGCTTGAGCCGTACGAGGTTAAATTCTCATATACGGTTCTCAGGGGGGGTCTATTTTTTGGTTACCTATCCCAATAAAGTATATGATTGGTTCGAAGAACGTCTCGAGATTCAGGCGATTGCAGATGATATAACTAGTAAATATGTTCCTCCTCATGTCAACATATTTTATTGTCTAGGGGGGATCACACTTACTTGTTTTTTAGTACAAGTAGCCACAGGTTTTGCTATGACTTTTTACTATCGTCCAACCGTTACAGAGGCTTTTTCCTCTGTTCAATACATAATGACTGAGGCTAACTTTGGTTGGTTAATCCGATCAGTTCATCGATGGTCAGCAAGTATGATGGTTCTTATGATGATCTTGCACGTATTTCGTGTGTATCTCACAGGGGGATTTAAAAAACCTCGCGAATTAACTTGGGTTACAGGTGTGATTCTGGCCGTATTGACTGCGTCTTTTGGTGTAACTGGTTATTCTTTACCTCGGGACCAAATTGGTTATTGGGCAGTAAAAATTGTGACAGGCGTACCTGAAGCGATTCCCGTAATAGGATTACCTTTGGTAGAGCTATTACGCGGAAGTGCTAGTGTGGGCCAATCCACTTTGACCCGTTTTTATAGTTTACACACTTTTGTATTGCCTCTTCTTACTGCCGTATTTATGTTAATGCACTTCCCAATGATACGTAAGCAAGGTATTTCAGGTCCTTTATAGAGAAAATATATCATATATATTTGTAATTGATTATATATCATTTCGGGGAGGAAGAAAAAAGAGTTTTGTATTTCATTGCTACAAATATGGATTATTGAAAAATAAGACATGTTATTTGGTTGGATACCTCTCTTCAACTCTGAAGTATTGTATTTCTTATTTGATACCAATAGTTGAAGTGGATTCTCTGAAGAGAAGATGGATTATGGGAGTGTGTGACTTGAACTATTGATTGGGCCATGCAGATATATGATTTGATCTGCCACGTTGGAATTGACAACCAAATAAAATGTGTCTCCGCATCCAACCACCACGTAAGTCCCCCTACATAGCAGGGATATGCCGGTTCACTTGAGGAGAATTTTTTCTATGATCATACCCGAATCATGTCATGTATGAGTAGGCTCCGCAAGATCCCATAGAATAGAAGCATAGAATAAACAATGTGGCACGACCTAATGTTGTATCTATTCCACTTACTTAATTTGAATTTTATTTATAGTATATAAATGCATTCATTTCCTATGCATTGATCCAGATCTATGATACTATCGGAGTGAAATAAGGGATCTAAGGAAGAACAGAGGTTAGACTTTATTAGTAACAAGTAAATACTTTGTTTGTATGTAATAAAATCAAAATGTTGCGGGGATAAATAACAATCAAAAGACATGAGACAATCCAAAAAGCACTTGATCATGATCAAATTTGTAAGCCTACTTGGATATTGAGCATTTATCTGTAAGAACTTAATTCTTTGCAATGAATAATTGCAACTTCGGAAAATTGAATCGGGCATTTCTTACATCGAGTTATTATATATTAATATATAGCACGGATATCTATGAAATATAGATTTGATACGGATCTATTTCCATTATTCCTTTGATTCTTGCTCGAGCCGGATGATTAAAAATTATCATGTCCGGTTCCTTCGGGGGATGGATCCATAAGAATTAAGAATTCACCTATCCCAATAACAAAAAAACCTGATTTGAATGATCCTGTATTAAGAGCTAAATTGGCTAAAGGGATGGGGCATAATTATTATGGAGAACCCGCATGGCCCAATGATCTTTTATATATTTTTCCGGTAGTAATTCTAGGTACTATTGCGTGTAACGTGGGCTTAGCGGTTCTAGAACCGTCAATGATTGGTGAACCGGCGGATCCATTTGCGACTCCTTTGGAAATATTACCTGAATGGTACTTCTTTCCCGTATTTCAAATACTCCGTACAGTACCCAATAAGTTATTGGGTGTTCTTTTAATGGTTTCAGTACCAATAGGATTATTGACAGTACCCTTTTTGGAGAATGTTAATAAATTCCAAAATCCATTTCGTCGTCCAGTAGCTACAACAGTCTTTTTTATCGGTACCGCAGTAGCTCTTTGGTTAGGTATTGGAGCTACATTACCTATTGATAAATCCCTCACTTTAGGTCTTTTTCAAATTCAAATCAATTAAACTTTGAAATACCGTACATAACATAAGTATTAAGTATCTAAGGAAGATTGACTTTGAAGTTAGATACATTAATTTGATTATATTCCATTTTGAGCTGAGTACGGATCGTGCTGAAGATTAAAAACTAAATCCATTCCATAATATATAAATGATATATATATATTATAGAATGGATTTAAAATGAAAATTTTTTATTAGGTAAATCAATTGTGAAATGCTTCTGGTAGGGTGTCCAATATCTGTTTTACATCTTCTATGCGAAAATATTCAATTCTCATAAGGTCTTCTTGACTATTACTATTACTCAAAAGATCCAATAATGTATGTATATTGGATCTTTTGAGACAATTATAGGTCCTGGAAGGCAATTCTAACTGGTCAATAAAAAGAAATTTCAATGGAACTATTTTTTTGTTTTTCTTTAAATTAGTTAATCTATCTTGAAAGGTAAAAGGGGATAGAGTAAACTTGTTTTTATTTTCCGTGAAATTAATGCCCTCTTCTTCCGCATGTAGAAAAGGAATAAATAAATCAATCAAATTACGAGAAGCTTCATAAAGTGCTTCCTTAGGAGTTAAACTTCCGTTTGTCCATATTTCTAGAAAAAGTATCTCTTGTTTTTCATTTCCATCCCCATAAGAATGAATACTATGATTTGCATTTCGAATAGGCATGAATATGGCATCTATAGGGTAACTTCCATCTTGAGAGTTATTTGTGGGTTTCATACGATATCCGCGATCCCTATTGATTTGTAATTCAATACACAAATCAATTGGTTCCGTCAGGTTAGCTATATGCTGTGTCGTGTCCACTATTTCCACAGAAGGTGGTGAGATGATATCTTGAGCGGTTACGTGTCTAGGGCCTCTGACGCAAATAGATGCGTCTCTAACTCCATATAGAGTACTTCTCAATACAATTTCTTTCAAATTTATTAATATTTCGTGGACTGATTCTTTAATACCTACTATTGTAGAATATTCATGTGGTACCTTCTCAGATTTTGCGCGTGTGATACATGTTCCTTCTATTTCTCCAAGTAAAGCTCTTCGCATGGCAATACCTATGGTATCGGCTTGACCTTTCATAAGCGGGGACAGAATGAAACGACCATAATAAAGACGCTTACTATCTATTTTTGATTCAACACACTTCCACTGTAATGTTCGAGTGGACCCTCCTACTTCCTCTCGAACCATACTAAATATTGTTATTTAATCAGATCATTGAATCATTTATTTCTCTTGAAATCCATTTAATTCTTATTTTTACACACGTCTTTTTTTAGGGGGTCGACATCCATTATGTGGCATAGGTGTTACATCGCGCACGAAACTTAATAGTAGACCACTTCTACGGATGGCTCGTAATGCTGCATCTCTTCCGAGACCGGGGCCTTTTATCATAACTTCTGCTCGTTGCATGCCCTGATCAACCACCGTACGAATAGCATTTATAGCTGCCGCTTGAGCAGCATAGGGTGTCCCTCGTTTTGTGCCTTTGAATCCAGAAGTACCCGCGGAGGCCCAAGAAACTACTCGTCCTCGTACATCTGTAACAGTTACAATGGTATTGTTGAAACTTGCTTGAACATGAATAACACCTTTTGGTATTCTACGTCCATTCTTGCGTGAACCAATACGCCCATTCTTACGCGAACCAATTCTTGGTATAGGTTTTGTCATATTTTATCATCTCATAAATATGAGTCAGAAATATACGGAAAGATACGGAGATATCCATTTAATGTTAAAACAGATTCTTTTACACGGGTCCTTCTTTTTCTTTTAGAAGATTCTTTAATTTAGTTTAGAAAGATTACCCTTGTCTCTGTTTATGTCTCGGATTGGAACAAATCACTATAATCCGTCCACGCCTACGGATAAGTCGACATTTTTCACAAATTTTACGAACAGAAGCCCTTATTTTCATATTTCTCATTCCTTACCTTAATTCTGAATCCACTCCTTGAAAAATAAGTTTCTTGATTTTTTTAACTTCAAATTGTATCCCTATGAAAGGAATGTTTAAAAAATCATCTAATAGTTTCGAATTTGTGAATTCTATAAATTCTACGTCCCCTGGTTGAATCATAACCACTTATTTCAATTTTGACTCTATTTCATGGTAGTATCTATATAAAACTGTGCCGTATCCTTCCTGAAACATAACCTAGAATTTGGATCTTCATTATCTAAAAGGACCCGGAACATACTGTTGGGAAGCGATTCAGTAATTAAACATTCATGAATTAATTTTAGTCTTTTATTCGAGGTAAGCCTCTTGAAGTATTAACTAATGGAGAAAGGGTTATATAATTTATTTTTACTCTCTTTTTCCAAAAGGGAAGTTAGAGATAAAATTAAGATAACAGGAGGAAGGGGTGTAAGATCACCATATATAACACAAAATTTCTCCCCCGATTTTTTCTAGTCGAGCTTCTCGATCTGTCATTATACCTCGAGAAGTCGAAAGAATTACAATTCCCATTCCACCTAAAATCTTAGGAATTTGTTGATAGTTGGAATAGATTCGTAGACCGGGTCGGCTGATACGTTTTAAAATAGTTCTATATATTCCCTTTCGATTCCGTCTATGTCGTAGGGTTAAAACCAAGAAAAATTTGTTACTTTCCTGATGTTTACGAACGTTTTCGATAAAACCCTCTCGTAGAAGTATTTTAACAATGTTTTCGGTAATATTAGTAGATGCTATTCGAACCGTTCTTTTTTTATCCATGTCAGCATTTCTTATAGAAGTTATTATATCGGCAATAGTATCCTTACCCATGGCGAACTATAATTATTGGTACCCCCTAATTTTTATATAATCAACATGTTTATTTATTATTTTAATAAAAAATAATTAAATTTATTTATATTAATTAAATTAATTATAAAGTATATGCGTGATACACAATCTACTAATTGACTTGACCCATTCCAGATACCCCGCTATATCATATTATTATTTAATATACTACTAGTATTTATAATACCTCGGGAGCTAATGAAACTATTTTAGTAAAATTCAACTGTCTCAATTCCCGAGCGATCGCACCAAAAACTCGAGTTCCTTTTGGATTTCCTTCTTGATCAATAACAACTGCGGCATTGTCATCATATCGTATTATCATGCCGTTGTCACGTTTGAGTTCTTTACATGTACGCACAATTACAGCCCTAATAACTTCTGATCTTTCTAGAGGCATATTTGGTACTGCTTCTTTGATTACGGCAACAACAACGTCACCAATATGAGCATATCGTTGGTTACCAGCTCCTAGGACTCGAATACACATTAATTTTCGAGCTCCACTATTATCCGCTACATTCAAAAGGGTCTGAGGTTGAATCATATCATTTTTATTTTAATCTGTTATTTTGCTGCAAAGGATAAAAAAGAAATAAAAAGAAATATTTGTCTGTCTATAAAAAAATAAACTTCTATTTTTCATCATCACCTTATTTTTTAATTTCTGCATCCCTATCCCTCAATAACGAATTGAGTTCGTATAGGCATCTTGCGCGCAGCTATTTTAATAGCTGCTCTGGCTACAGTTTCTGATACTCCGCCCATTTCATAAAGTATTCGACCCGGTTTAACAACGGATACCCAATATTCGGGGGCCCCCTTCCCCGAACCCATACGTGTTTCTGCGGGTCTTACTGTAACAGGTTTGTCGGGAAATATACGTACCCATATTTTTCCGCCACGACGCGCATATCGTGTCATTGCTCTTCGTCCTGCTTCCATCTGTCTAGCCGTGATCCAAGCGGGTTCAAGTGCTTGAAGAGCGTATCCGCCGAAACAAATACGATTGCCTCGACAAGATATTCCTTTCATTCTTCCTCTATGTTGTTTACGAAATTTTGTTCTTTTGGGGTTATAGTTGATGGTTCTTTCTTAATTAAATTCCATCTCTACTGCAGAACCGGACATGAGAGTTTCTTTTCATCCGGCTCCTCGCGAATGAAATGATTCATTAATATTACTACGGAATACACATATATTTAATATTTTTAAATGATACACAATACACTTAGTAATGTAATGGAATTTATTATGTCATTTTGTTATATTATTTGATTTTGTTATTCTAGGATAGTTTAGTATTGTTATGTTATATAGTTAAGAGTAAGCTTTATATACCAGATCAACATTATTTATTTTGTATCGAATCGCGCTAAAACAAAATGTAGATTGTATGTATAATTCAATAACTAAAAACTAAGGGTTTCGCGGGCGAATATTGACTCTTTCGTGCTACATTCGTAGGGTCAAGACCTTGTTACTTTTAGAATAAATCAATTTGTTCTTGGTTCGTTCCGCCATCCCACCCAATGAATCATTAGGATTTGTTTGTTTTCATGAAATCCTATGCAATCATGGGTTCTGTCGTTCCCATAGCCTCTTCGTTAATGGTTAGGCCCGAACTCCGCAATGGAACCCCAACAAAATTCGTTCCTGAGTTAATTCTCTTAGTTTATATTAACCCGAGGCTCGTTATCTTTAATTATTGATATTATATCAGTATTGATGCTTTATCACATTGCCTTTTGTGAGATAATTCATAAACCATACATATTGGAATCATATATCATTGATACTTTTGTTCTTTCTTTCTATCATCCTTCCATTTATCCACATCCCTTTATTTTTGTTTAGCAACCTATAATAAGATTTAATTTTTTTTTATTTCAGTTGCTACAACTATATGATCGATCTAGTCATATAGTGACTGTTTCTTGGAATCTCGACAATACGAAACGAAGCCATAAGTTGGTTATTAGTTTATATAGTTAGTAAGCTCATAGTGAGGGTTGGTCAAATTTTTTGAATTCCAACTATCTATACTATAAACTAACAAAAAAACTAACGAGTCACACACTAAGCATAGCAATTCTCTTAAATGATCAATCTAATTTTTATTCAACCTTATAGAATTTTAATTGCTCAGTTTTGTTTGATTTAATGGAATAAAAAATAAAATTTGTCATTTTTTTTTTAGGTCCATTATTTCTCGTCTACAAATATCCAAATTTTTATGCCTAATACTCCATAGATAGTTCGAGTTGTATAGGAACAATGATCAATTTTAGCACGAATTGTTTGTAGAGGAACCCTACCCTCTCTGATCCATTCGACGCGTGCAATTTCTTTTCCGTCGATACGCCCGGCAATTTGTACTTGAATTCCTTTTGTATCCGTTTGTTCAGTTAATTCAATAGCTTTTTTCATTGCTTTTCGAAATGAAACTCTATTTTTTAATTGTAAAGCTATATATTCCGCAAGAATATTAGGTTGTCCGTAAGGTTTTTCAACTCTTGTTATAGCAATGTTGAGTCTACGGTTCACAGAATGAAACTCCTTTTGTACATTCATCTGTAATTCTTCGATTCCTCGTGTTCGGCCCTCTATTAATAAATTAGGGAATCCAATATGGATTATGACTTGGATCAAATCAATTCTTTTTTTTATTTGTATACGTGCTATTCCTTCGAAACCTGAGGACATTTTCTTATTTTTTTGTACATAATCCTTGATACAATTCCGTATTTTTTCATCTTCCTGTATACCCGCGGAATAATTTTGTGGTTGTGCGAACCAAAAGGAATGATGACTTTGGGTTGTACCAAGTCTGAAACCAAGTGGATTTATTTTTTGTCCCATATTTTTCTATTAGATTATCTTTACCATATATATTTTTCGAAAGATGAATCGAAAGTTAAGATTCATCTTTAACTAATTTAGTTTTATCCCTCAATATAATTGTTATATGACAAGTAGGTCTTTTTATCGGATAACTACGTCCTCGAGCCCGGGGTCTTAATTTTTTCACAATAGTACCTGCGTTAACTTCAGCTTTACTAATAAATAAATTAGCTTTGTTTAAGCCCATGTTATTACTAGCATTTGCTGCCGCGGAAAAAACTAATTTCAAAATGGGATAAGATGCTCGATAAGGCATAAGTTCTAGTATCATAAGTGCTTCTTCATAGGAGCGTCCACGAATCTGATCAATTACTCTTCGTGCTTTGAAAACCGACATACATATATGTTTATGTTGAGCTAAAGCTTTAATTTCTGTACTCCAACGCGAGTTCTTTCTATTTATCATAAGGTTATCCCCACTAAATGAATAAAAACTGCCTAATTTTACTTATAAAATAAAAAATATAATATTTGAAAATTTAATTAAAATTTTAGTCTTATTAATTATTTTTTAGAAATAAAAAAAAAAAAAAAAAATTAACGACGAGATTTATTATCGGTTTTTGCATGTCTTGCGAAAGTTAGAGTCGGCACGAATTCTCCCAATTTATGACCCACCATACGATCTGTTATATAAATAGGTAAATGCCCTTTTCCATTATGAATAGCAATTGTATGGCCAATCATTGTGGGTATAATGGTAGATGCCCTAGACCAAGTTACTATTATTTCTTTCTCCTCCCTTATGTTTAGTTTTTCAATTTTTGCCGATAAATGATTAGCTACAAAAGGATTTTTTTTTATTGAACGTGTCACAGGGGATTACTCCTTTATTACATTACATTTTTAAAATTGGCATTCTATGCCCAATATATCGATCTAAGTATGAAGGTAAGAATAAATACAATAATGATGAATGGAAAAATAAAAAAGCTAAAATCCTTTAGCTAGATAAGGGGCGGATGTAGCCAAGTGGATCAAGGCAGTGGATTGTGAATCCACCACGCGCGGGTTCAATTCCCGTCGTTCGCCCATCACATTATTTCAAATTCTAAAAATTCAGTTTTCTATATTCTTATTTATTTACGGCGACGAAGAATAAAACTATCACTATATTTTTTCCTTTTCCTACTTCTTCTTCCAAGCGCAGGATAACCCCAAGGAGTTGTGGGTTTTTTTCTACCAATCGGAGCTCTCCCTTCACCGCCCCCATGGGGATGGTCTACAGGGTTCATAACTACTCCTCTTACTACAGGACGCTTACCTAGCCAACGCTTAGATCCGGCTCTACCCAAACTTTTTTGGTTCACCCCAACATTACCCACTTGTCCGACTGTTGCTAAGCAGTTTTTGGATATCAAACGGACCTCCCCAGATGGTAATCTTAATGTGGCCGATTTACCCTCTTTTGCAATCAGTTTCGCTACAGCACCTGCCGCTCTAGCTAATTGTCCACCCTTTCCAAGTGTGATTTCTATGTTATGTATGGCCGTGCCTAAGGGCATATCGGTTGAAGTAGATTCTTCTTTTTTATCAATAAAAACCCCTTCCCAAACTGTACAAGCTTCTTCCAAAGCATACGGCTTTCTAGATGTATATGATGATATCTAGACAGATGGATCTTATATGAATCGTATGATGAAGTATCACATGAGTGGATATATAGGAATCCAAATCTGCCGAATCACTCATGTTATGATCTTCTACATCCTAGGTCTCCCCGTTCCGTCATCTGGCTTATGTTCCTCATGTAGCATTCAGACCGAATGACTCTATGAAATTACGTCAATACTTCCATTCCACATATTACGGGTAACGTAGGAGACATCTCTATTTTTCCCCGGGGGATCTTTATAATTACCACTGCTTAGCTTTTAATTCGCCTCTGACCATCAAATTAAATGTGAATAACCCGGCCTCCTCTCTTTGAAACAAGGGGCGCTCTCCGGTTCTGTGCGTGCTTCAAACAATTTTTTTTTTTGTCTTCTCCATATTACCATATCTCTAGAGTCAATAATTTTCTATGAGGAACTACTGAACTCAATCACTTGCTGCCGTTACTCAACAGTTTTCTGCTGAGGTTTCTCCCGTAGAGGTACTCAAATTGGATCAGTGATCGATTTCTAGGTTTCGTCGTAAACCTAATTGGTTACTTCCAATTACGTAAATCAATAGTTCAAACCGCACTCAAAGGTAGGGCATTTCCCATTGATATAGGAACTTCTGTACCAGAAACAATGGTATCTCCAATTATAGCCCCTCTGGGATGTAAAATATATCTCTTCTCACCATCCCCATAGTGTATGAGACAAATGTGTGCATTTCGATTAGGGTCGTATTCTATGGTTACGATTCTACCAGATATGTCTTTATCATTCCGTCGAAAATCTATTTTACGGTATAGACGCTTATGACCTCCCCCTCTATGCCCTGCGGTAATGATTCCTCTGGCATTACGACCTTTACTACAACGACGCTGTCCATGGATCAAATTATTTCGTGGATTGGATTTTACTTGACTGTCTATGGCTCCATTGCGTGTGCTCGGGGTAGAAGTTTTGTATAAATGTATCGCCGTGTTATTAAGTATTTTGCTTTAAGTTCTTTTCTCTATAAGAGGTGGAATAGAATAACCTGGTTGAAGCGTAATGATCATACGTTTGTAATGCATTGTATGTCCCATAATAGGTCCCATTCTTCTACCCTTTCCCGGGACTCGATGACTATTTATAGCTATTACCTTGACGCCAAAGAAGAGTTCGACCCAATGCTTTATTTCTGTCCTAGTTGATCCTGATTCGACATTAGAAGTATATTGATTGTTCCCCAATAACCGAATACTTTTTTCTGTAAATACTGCATATTTGATTCCATCCATAAATCCATTTTCTTCCCTATGAGTTCCAGTATCAATAAGAATTCTAGTTCTTACTGTTCATATGTTATGGTATGAATATACCATACCAATTCGGTATGTATGGATGATGAGATTCCATTGATACAGAGCCAATTCTAATAGACTTATTGAACGTTCCCATTGGCGTGCATCCAGCAGGAATTGAACCTACGAATTTGCCAATTATGAGTTGGGCGCTTTAACCATTCAGCCATGGATGCTTAACAGGGATCATCGTACATCGTAAATAACCAAATTCCAATTGAAATGAAATCTTTAGGAGGAATCAATGAGAGGACATCAATTCAAATCCTGGATCTTCGAATTGAGAGAGATATTGAGAGAGATCAAGAATTCTCACTATTTCTTAGATTCATGGACCAAATTCGATTCAGTGGGATCTTTCACTCACATTCTTTTCCACCAAGAACGTTTTATGAAACTCTTTGACCCCCGAATTTGGAGTATCCTACTTTCACGTGATTCACAGGGTTCAAGAAGCAATCGATATTTCACGATCAAAGGTATAATACTGCTTGTAGTAGCGGTCCTTATATCTCGTATTAACAATCGAAAGATTGTCGAAAGAAAAAATCTCTATTTGATGGGGCTTCTTCCTATACCTATGAATTCCATTGGACCCAGAAATGAGACATTGGAAGAATCTTTTTGGTCTTGCAATATCAATAGGTTGATTGTTTCGCCCCTGTATCTTCCAAAAGGAAAAAATATTTCTGAGAGTTGTTTCATGGATTCGCAAGAGAGTACTTGGGTTCTCCCAATAAATAAAAAGTGTATCATGCCTGAATCTAACCGGGGTTCGCGGTGGTGGAGGAACCGGATCGGAAAAAAGAGGGATTCTAGTTGTAAGGTATCTAATAAAACCGTAGTTGGAATTGAGATCTCATTCAAAGAGAAAGATAGCAAATATCTGGAGTTTCTTTTTTTATCCTATACGGATGATATGATCCGCAAGGACCATGATTGGGAATTGTTTGATCG